GCCAGCATAGCTTAATTAAAGCATGACACTGAAGATGTTAAGATGGACCTTAAACCAGTCCTGCAAGCACAAAAGCTTGGTCCTGGCTTTTCTATTAGCTCTAGCTAAACTTACACATGCAAGCCTCCACGCCCCCGTGAGAATGCCCTATAGTTCTCTGCCCGAGAACAAGGAGCCGGTATCAGGCACAATATTCATTAGCCCATGACGCCTTGCTTAGCCACACCCCCAAGGGAATTCAGCAGTGATAAATATTAAGCCATAAGTGAAAACTTGACTTAGTTAATGCTTAAAGGGCCGGTAAAAGTCGTGCCAGCCACCGCGGTTATACGACAGGCCCAAGTTAATAGACATCGGCGCAAAGCGTGGTTAAGAAAACTTTACAACTAAAGCCGAATGCTTTCACGACTGTCGTACGTCCCTGAAAGTAAGAAGCTCAACTACGAAAGTGGCTTTAATAGTTCTGACCCCACGAAAGTTGGGAAACAAACTGGGATTAGATACCCCACTATGCCCAACCCTAAACCTTGATAGACATTGGTTTCTATCCGCCTGGGTACTACTGGCGTTAGCTTAAAACCCAAAGGACTTGGCGGTGCTTTAGACCCACCTAGAGGAGCCTGTCCTAGAACCGATAATCCCCGTTAAACCTCACCTTCTCTTGCAATTTCAGTCTATATACCGCCGTCTTCAGTTTACCCCGCGAGGGGCGCATAGTAAGCGCAATCAGTTTAGCTCAGTACGTCAGGTCGAGGTGCAGCTTACGAGAAGGGATAAGATGGGCTACATTCCCTGATTCAGGGTATACGGATAATGCATTGAAACATGCATTTGAAGGCGGATTTAGCAGTAAGCTGAAAATAGAGTGTTCAACTGAAGCAGGCACTGAAGCGCGTACATACCGCCCGTCACCCTCGCCGAGTCTATTAAACTTAAACATAACTAATAAGTGTATTTGATAAAGGGGAGGCAAGTCGTAACATGGTAAGTGTACCGGAAGGTGCACTTGGAAAAATCGGAATGTAGCTAAAGCAGTAAAGCATCTCTCTTACACTGAGAAGTCCCCCGTGCAAATCGGGTCGTTCCGACACCTATCAGCTAGCCCCTCCAACAACACCAAAATCCTTTTATTAATACCCCTAAATCATACAACCCTTAAACAAACAAACCATTTTTCACCTTAAGTATAGGCGATAGAAAAAGATCTAGGAGCGATAGAAAAAGTACCGCAAGGGAATGCTGAAAGAGAAATGAAATAACCCAGTTAAGTCCAAAAAAGCAGAGACTAACCCTCGTACCTTTTGCATCATGCTTTAGCCAGTACTAATCAAGCAAAAAGCATTTTAGTTTGATTCCCCGAAACTACGTGAGCTACTTCAAGACAGCCTAAAATATAGGGCCAACTCGTCTCTGTGGCAAAAGAGTGAGAAGATCTTCAAGTAGAGGTGAAACATCTACCGAACTTAGTTATAGCTGGTTGCTTAGGAACTGGATAGAAGTTCAGCCTCTTAGCTTCTTTATTCCCCCCAATATTTTATACAACTAAGATAATTAAGAAGCTAAAAGAGTTAGTCAAAAGAGGTTCAGCTCCTTTGAAACAAGACACAACTTTTCCAGGAGGGAAAAGATCACAGCACCATAAAGGCAAAGTACATCAGTAGGCCTAAAAGCAGCCACCCCCTAAGAAAGCGTTAAAGCTCGAATATATACCACCCCTTAAATCCCGACATAAACTCTTGCCCCCCTAATCCTACTAAGCCGCCCCATGCCTCCATGGGAGTGACCCTGCTAAAATGAGTAATAAGAGACTCCAAATCTCTCCTTGTACAAGTGTAAATCGAAACGGACCCCCCACCGAAACTTAACGAACCCAAACAAAGAGGGCACCGAACAACAAATAAACCCCTAGAAAACCATTCAAACTCTTACCGTTAATCCCACACTGGTGTACTTTTAAGGAAAGACTAAAAGAAAAAGAAGGAACTCGGCAAATATACCCTACTAGGCCTCGCCTGTTTACCAAAAACATCGCCTCTTGCTTTACTAACATAAGAGGTCTCGCCTGCCCAGTGACTCATGAGTTCAACGGCCGCGGTATTTTAACCGTGCAAAGGTAGCGTAATCACTTGTTTTTTAAATGAAGACCTGTATGAATGGCATAACGAGGGCTTAACTGTCTCCTTTTTCCAGTCAATGAAATTGATCCTCCCGTGCAGAAGCGGGAATTCACACATAAGACGAGAAGACCCTATGAAGCTTTAGACACCAGAACAGCCCAGATCAAAAACTTTCCATAAAAAGACTAAACCAACTGGCCCCTTTTCTAATGTCTTTGGTTGGGGCGACCATGGAGAATCATAAAGCCTCCACGCGGAATGGGATCAAACCTTTCTACAACCAAGAATTACAATTCTAAGTATCAGAACTTCTGACCTCTCGTGATCCGGCCAAAGCCGATCAACGGACCGAGTTACTCTAGGGATAACAGCGCAATCTCCTTCAAGAGCCCCTATCGACAAGGAGGTTTACGACCTCGATGTTGGATCAGGACATCCTAATGGCGCAGCCGTTATTAAGGGTTCGTTTGTTCAACGATTAATAGTCCTACGTGATCTGAGTTCAGACCGGAGTAATCCAGGTCAGTTTCTATCTATGATATGACTTTTTCTAGTACGAAAGGACCGAAAAAAAGGGGCCCATGCTCAAAGTACGCCTCAGCCTCACCTAATGAAAACAACTAAAGTAGGTAACAGGCCATAACCTTAATGTCAAAAAAAGACAAGCTAAAATGGCAGAGCCCGGAGAATGCAAAAGGCCTAAGCCCTTTCCACAGGGGTTCAAATCCCCTTTTTAACTATGACTTCAACATTTTTATCCTTTATCCTTAGCCCCTTAATCCTCACCCTTTTTGTTCTCCTAGCCGTTGCCCTACTAACCTTAGTTGAACGAAAGGTCCTAGGATACATACAACTACGAAAAGGTCCAAACGTTGTAGGACCCTACGGAATCTTACAGCCCATCGCTGACGGATTAAAACTTTTCATAAAAGAGCCCGTACGCCCGTCGACCTCTTCCCCTGTCTTATTTCTTTTATCCCCGATATTAGCCCTCGCTCTAGCTCTCACCCTTTGAGCACCAATGCCCCTCCCATTTCCTTTAACGGACCTCAACCTAAGCATTCTTTTTATTCTAGCTTTGTCCAGCTTAGCAGTTTACTCTATTTTAGGTTCTGGCTGAGCCTCCAACTCAAAATACGCACTAATCGGGGCCCTACGAGCAGTTGCCCAAACTATTTCATATGAAGTCAGCCTAGGATTAATTCTCTTAAGCATTATTATTCTTGCCGGAAATTTTACCTTACAAACTTTTAGCACAGCTCAAGAAGCCATTTGACTAATCTTACCAGCTTGACCCCTCGCAGCAATATGATACATTTCAACACTAGCTGAGACAAACCGAGCTCCTTTTGACCTGACAGAAGGTGAATCTGAATTAGTATCTGGTTTCAACGTAGAATATGCAGGAGGCCCTTTTGCATTATTTTTCCTAGCAGAATATGCTAACATTTTACTAATAAACACACTTTCCGCCACACTATTTTTAGGCACCTCACTACTTCACCACAACCCAGACCTTACCTCCACAAACTTAATAACTAAAGCAGCCTTCCTATCCGTCCTTTTTTTATGAGTCCGAGCTTCATATCCTCGATTCCGATATGATCAACTAATACACTTAATCTGAAAAAACTTTCTTCCACTCACCCTCGCACTGATCATCTGACATTTGTCTTTGCCCATTACATTCAATGGGCTCCCCCCCCAACTATAGCATGGGAGTCATGCCTGAAATAAAGGGCCACTTTGATAGAGTGAATCATGGGGGTTAAATTCCCCCTGACTCCTTAGAAAGAAGGGGCTCGAACCCTACCCTAAGAGATCAAAACTCTTAGTGCTTCCACTACACCACTTCCTAGCAAAATCAGCTAATTAAGCTTTTGGGCCCATACCCCAAACATGTCGGTTAAAATCCCACTTTTGCTACTTGTCCCCCGCCCTTTGTTCCATTTTTTTATTCAGTTTAGGACTAGGCACTATAATTGTTTTTACAAATTCCCACTGATTTCTAGCTTGAATTGGACTTGAAATCAACACCCTCGCAATCATCCCAATCATGGTCCAGCTTCACCAACACCACCCCCGAGCCGTGGAAGCCGCTAACAAATATTTCTTTACACAAATTGCAGGAGCCGCCATACTACTTATCGCCGCCACTGTTAACGCCTGAAATACAGGACAATGAGCCATCAGTCAACCCTGTAGCCAATCCATAGCCTCACTAACAGTTTTAGCCCTAGGACTAAAACTGGGCCTAGCCCCCCTGCACCTCTGAATACCAGAAGTTCTCCAAGGCGTAAGCTTTAAAACAGGGTTAATCATTTCCACTTGACAAAAAATTGCCCCTCTTATCCTCATCCTACAAATAGAATTTAATGCACCACACTTACTTATTATTATAGGAGTACTCTCAATCATTATTGGTGGCCTTGGCGCCCTCAACCACAACCATCTGCGAAAAATCTTAGCTTATTCATCAACTGCCCACCTAGGCTGAATAATTATCGTAATACAATTTTCCAAGTCCCTTACACTCTTAGCCCTCGTTACCTATATCATTATAACATCAGGCGCATTCCTCTTATTCGACTCGATAAAAGCTAAAAGCATCAATACAATTATAATATACTTGCCAACAAACCCGTCCTTCTTTATTGTAACTTTCGCTATCTTGATATCCCTATCGGGCTTCCCCCCTTTAACAGGCTTTATTACAAAATGAATTATCCTCGACGAACTAATCAAACAACAACTACTAGCCCTGGCCATAGTAGCAGCCCTAAGCGCCCTCCTCAGCGCATTCTTCTACTTCCGACTAGCATATGTGATAGCATTAACTCTCCCCCCTAACACTACTTACACACAGACCTCATGACGCGCAACCTCATTATCAAACCTAGCAATGCCCTTAGCCGTGACAACTTCCCTGACAATAACCCTTCTTCCCCTTATGCCAGCCCTGGCCGCTTTAATAAGTATTTAAGAGACTTAGGATAAAACCTTAGACCAAGGGCCTTCAAAGCCCTAAGCGGGAGTGAAAATCTCCCAGTCTCTGATAAGACCTGCAAAACTTTAATTCACATCTTCTGCATGCAAAACAGACACTTTAATTAAGCTAAGGCCTTACTAGACAGGCAGGCCTCGATCCTACAAACTTTTAGTTAACAGCTAAACGCCCAAACCAGAGAGCATCTGTCTACTTCCCCCGCCTAATGTTAACCAAAATAGGCGGGGGAAAGCCCCGGCAGGAGTTATTCTGCTTCTTTAGATTTGCAATCTAACATGTAAATACACCTCAGAGCTTGATAAAGAGAGGATTTAAACCTCTGTCTATGGGACTACAATCCACCGCTTAAAATCTCAGCCACTTTACCTGTGTCCATCACACGTTGATTTTTTTCTACTAACCATAAAGATATTGGTACCCTTTATTTACTATTTGGTGCCTGGGCCGGTATGGTAGGCACTGCTTTAAGCCTTCTTATTCGAGCCGAGCTTTGTCAACCCGGGGCATTACTGGGAGACGATCAGATTTATAATGTGATCGTAACAGCGCATGCCTTCGTAATGATTTTTTTTATAGTCATGCCAATTTTAATTGGGGGCTTTGGGAACTGATTAGTACCTTTAATGATTGGCGCCCCTGATATAGCATTTCCTCGAATAAACAATATAAGCTTTTGACTTCTCCCCCCTTCATTTTTACTTCTTTTGGCCTCTTCAGGCGTGGAAGCAGGGGCAGGAACAGGGTGAACCGTCTACCCTCCTTTAGCCGGAAACTTAGCCCACGCAGGAGCATCCGTTGACTTGACTATCTTCTCCCTTCACTTAGCAGGTATTTCCTCAATTTTAGGCGCTATTAATTTTATTACCACTATCATTAACATAAAACCCCCTATAATAACTCAATACCAGACCCCCTTATTTGTATGGGCTGTGCTAATTACCGCTGTCCTTCTCCTTCTTTCCTTACCTGTTCTTGCTGCCGGTATTACAATACTTCTCACAGATCGAAACTTAAATACAACTTTTTTCGATCCTGCCGGAGGGGGCGACCCTATTCTTTACCAACATCTATTTTGATTCTTTGGACACCCAGAGGTGTACATTCTTATTCTTCCCGGGTTTGGAATGATTTCACACATCGTTGCATACTATGCTGGAAAAAAAGAACCTTTTGGGTACATAGGAATAGTCTGAGCAATAATAGCCATTGGTCTTCTTGGCTTTATCGTTTGGGCCCACCATATATTTACAGTAGGTATGGATGTAGACACCCGAGCTTATTTCACTTCCGCTACAATAATTATTGCTATTCCCACAGGTGTCAAAGTATTTAGCTGACTTGCAACCCTTCATGGAGGGGCAATTAAATGAGAAACCCCCCTTCTATGAGCCCTAGGCTTTATTTTTCTATTTACCGTAGGGGGCTTAACAGGTATTGTCCTAGCAAACTCATCCCTAGATATTGTTCTTCATGATACTTATTATGTAGTAGCCCACTTCCACTACGTACTCTCAATAGGAGCAGTCTTTGCAATTGTTGCAGGCTTTGTACATTGATTCCCTCTATTCTCAGGCTACACCCTCCACGACACATGAACAAAAATCCATTTCGGGGTAATATTCGTTGGAGTTAACCTAACCTTTTTCCCCCAACATTTTCTTGGTCTAGCTGGCATGCCCCGACGATATTCTGACTACCCTGACGCTTATACACTCTGAAACACAATCTCTTCTATCGGATCCTTAGTGTCTCTTCTGGCAGTAATTATATTTTTATTCATCATCTGAGAAGCTTTCGTTGCTAAACGTGAAGTCTTGTCTGTTGAAATAGCCTCTGCAAACGTAGAATGACTTCATGGCTGCCCTCCTCCTTATCACACTTTTGAAGAGCCTGCTTTCGTCCTACTCTACGTCCCAATTGCAATGCGTATCATTCAAGTCTTTGTAGCCTCACGTAAAATGTTTCGTTAAATACGGCTGTACCGAGAAAGGAAGGATTCGAACCCCCGTAAGTTGGTTTCAAGCCAATCACATAGCCCCTCTGCCACTTTCTTCATTAAGATACTAGTAAAATTTAGCCATAACACCGCTTTGTCAAGGCGGAATTGGGAGTTAAAATCTCCCGTGTCTTGCAACATGGCCTACCCCTCTCAAATTGGATTCCAAGACGCTGCATCCCCTGTAATAGAAGAACTTCTTTATTTTCACGACCACGCTTTGATGATCGTATTCCTAATTAGCACTTTAGTTTTATACATTATTGTAGCCATAGTAACTGCTAAAGTTACAAATAAATTTATCTTAGACTCCCAAGAGATCGAAATTATCTGAACCATCCTCCCCGCAGCTATTTTAATTTTAATTGCTCTTCCCTCTCTTCGAATTTTATATCTTATAGACGAAATCAACGACCCCCACCTTACAGTCAAAGCAATTGGTCACCAATGATACTGAAGCTACGAGTACACAGACTACGACGACCTCACTTTTGACTCTTATATGATTCCCACACAAGACCTTACCCCTGGACAATTCCGCCTTTTAGAAGTTGACCATCGGATGGTAGTTCCCGTCGAGGCACCAGTCCGAGTTCTAGTTTCAGCCGAAGACGTTCTCCACTCTTGAGCAGTGCCCAGCCTGGGGGTTAAAATAGACGCAGTCCCTGGTCGTTTAAACCAAGTAGCTTTTATCGCATCCCGACCAGGGGTTTTTTACGGACAGTGCTCTGAAATTTGCGGGGCTAACCATAGTTTTATACCCATTGTAGTAGAAGCTGTTCCCCTTGAACACTTCGAAAACTGAACGCTTTCTACACTTCAAGACGCCTCACTAAGAAGCTTAATAAGGTACAAGCGCTAGCCTTTTAAGCTAGAGACTGGTGACCCCTACCCACCCTTAGTGATCATTCCCCAATTAGACCCATCTCCTTGATTATTTATTATAGCAACCTCCTGGCTTACTTTTTTACTTCTTATTCCTTCAAAATTAATGGCTCACCAATACCCGCACGACCCTTCCCCACAAAACGCAGAAAAGCCTAAAACAACTTCCTGAGACTGACCGTGACACTAAGCTTTTTTGACCAGTTTATAAGCCCAACTTTCCTAGGAGTCCCTTTAATTGTATTAGCACTAACCCTGCCATGAACTTTATATCCAAAGCCCACCGATCAATGGCTTAATAATCGCCTTCTTACCCTTCAAAACTGGTTTATTAACCGCTTCACCCAACAAATTTTTCAACCCTTGAACGTCACAGGGCACAAGTGAGCTATACTTTTAACCTCACTTATAGTATTTTTAATTACACTAAATATGTTGGGCCTTCTCCCATATACTTTTACCCCTACCACGCAACTTTCTCTCAACATAGCTTTTGCTATTCCTTTATGACTAGCAAGCGTAATTATTGGAATACGAAACCAGCCTACCCATGCTCTAGGACATCTTTTACCAGAAGGAACCCCAACTTTATTAATTCCTGTACTAATTATCATCGAAACAATTAGTCTATTCATCCGTCCTTTAGCCTTAGGCGTGCGACTTACAGCCAATCTTACAGCCGGCCATCTTTTAATCCAATTAATTGCAACAGCCGCCTTCGTACTTTTCCCTTTAATACCACCCGTAGCCCTTTTAACAGCTATTCTGCTGTTTTTACTGACCCTCTTGGAAATCGCTGTTGCCATAATTCAGGCATACGTCTTTGTACTTCTTTTAAGCCTGTATCTCCAAGAGAACCTTTAATGGCCCATCAGACCCACCCATACCATATAGTTGATCCTAGCCCTTGGCCTTTAACAGGTGCAGTTGCCGCCTTACTAATGACATCGGGTCTAGCTATTTGGTTTCACTTTAATTCAATTTCATTAATAACACTAGGAACAATCCTACTTCTCCTAACAATATATCAATGATGACGGGACATTGTCCGAGAAAGCACATTCCAAGGACATCACACCCCACCAGTACAAAAAGGCCTACGATATGGTATAATTCTGTTTATTACCTCGGAGGTTTTCTTCTTTCTAGGATTTTTCTGAGCTTTCTATCACTCAAGCCTTGCCCCCACCCCTGAACTAGGAGGCTGCTGACCCCCAACAGGCATTACAACTCTTGACCCCTTCGAGGTCCCACTATTAAACACAGCAGTCCTTTTAGCGTCTGGTGTGACAGTTACTTGAGCCCACCACAGCATCATAGAGGGCCAACGAAAACAAGCACTTCAATCACTCACTCTTACAATTCTTCTAGGGTTCTATTTTACTTTCCTTCAAGGAATAGAATACTACGAAGCCCCTTTTACAATTGCAGATGGGGTTTATGGCTCCACTTTTTTCGTCGCTACCGGCTTCCATGGCCTTCACGTAATTATTGGCTCTACTTTCCTTGCCGTTTGCCTTATCCGACAGGCTAAATACCACTTTACTTCAAAGCATCACTTTGGCTTCGAAGCAGCTGCTTGATACTGACATTTCGTAGACGTCGTTTGATTATTCTTATACATCTCTATTTATTGATGAGGATCATAATCTTTCTAGTATTAAAACTAGTACAAGTGACTTCCAATCACCCAGTCTTGGTTAAAATCCAAGGAAAGATAATGAACTTAATTACTGCCGTAATTACTATTTCTATTACTTTATCAACAATTTTAATTATTGTCTCATTTTGACTCCCACAAATAACCCCCGACTATGAAAAACTATCCCCATATGAATGCGGATTTGACCCCCTCGGCACAGCACGACTCCCTTTTTCCTTACGGTTTTTTTTAGTTGCTATTTTATTTCTCCTTTTCGACTTAGAAATTGCCCTTCTTCTACCTCTTCCCTGAGGCGATCAACTTCCAACCCCTACTATAACATTTTCTTGAGCCTCTTCTATTCTAGTCCTTCTTACCCTCGGCCTAATCTACGAATGAATTCAAGGAGGACTAGAATGGGCGGAATAGACAATTAGTTTAACAAAAACCTTTGATTTCGGCTCAAAAACTTGTGGTTAAAGCCCATACTTGTCTACAAGAATGTTAGAGATTTTCGTCTTTTCAAGTACTTTCACCCTTGCATTAGTTGGTCTAGTATTCCACCGGACCCACCTTTTATCCGCGCTCTTATGTCTTGAGGCTATAATACTATCACTTTTCCTTGCCCTCTCACTATGAGCCCAACAACTAAACTCTACCGGCTCCTCAACTTCCCCCATATTTTTACTTGCTTTTTCAGCCTGCGAAGCAAGCACAGGACTGGCTTTATTAGTCGCAGCTACTCGAACACATGGTAACGATCATCTACAAAACTTTAACCTATTAAAATGCTAAAAGTACTCTTCTCATCAATTATACTAGTTCCATTTATTTTCTTAATCTCTCCAAAACAACTTTGAATTTCAACTTTAACTTACAGCTTAGCCATCGCAATAATAAGTCTACCCTGACTAAAAACTTTTTCAACCCACAGCTGGACCTTTCTTACGTCCAACTTAGGAGTAGACTCTCTCTCAGCCCCTCTGTTAGTTTTGACATGCTGACTCCTCCCTTTAATAATTTTAGCCAGTCAACACCACCTTAAAACAGAACCCCTTATCCGCCAACGAACCTATCTTGCCTTACTCACATCCCTCCAAATCTTATTAATCTTGGCCTTTGGCGCAACCGAGCTGCTACTATTCTTTGTTGCATTTGAGGCAACTCTAATTCCCACCGTTATTATTATTACTCGCTGAGGCTCTCAAAAAGAGCGCATCTACGCAGGAATTTACTTAATTTTTTACACCCTAACAGGCTCCCTTCCTCTTTTAGTAGCCCTACTTGCTTTAAAAGCCGAGCTAGGATCTCTTTCTTTTATTACATTACAGCACATTTTTTGACCCCAACCCTCTTCTTTCGGAACACACTTCCTAGTAATAGTATCCATAATGGCATTTCTAATCAAAATGCCCTTATATGGGGTCCACCTTTGACTTCCAAAAGCACACGTCGAAGCCCCAATTGCAGGGTCAATAGTTCTTGCCGCCGTTTTACTTAAATTGGGGGGCTACGGAATAATCCGCATGCTCGCTGTCGTACAGCACGAGGCCAACATAATAGCCTATCCTTTTATTACTTTATCCCTTTGAGGCATAATCATAACAGGACTGATTTGTCTACGACACACTGACTTAAAGGCAGTAATTGCTTACTCATCCGTTGGACACATAGGAATAGCCGCAGCTGGCATTTTTACCCAAACACAATGAGGTCTTACAGGAGCAATACTAATTATAGTCTCCCACGGCCTGACTTCGTCGGCCCTCTTTTGCTTGGCTAATACCAATTACGAACGATACCACAGCCGAACCATGCTTTTAGCACGAGGCCTTCAACTGATTACACCTTTAATAGCCTCATGATGGTTTATTGCAATCTTAGCTAATCTAGCCCAACCCCCTCTTCCAAACTCTTTAGCCGAAGTCATAATCACCGCTGCTCTCTACGACTGATCCCCATGAGCTGTGCCTTTATTAGGAGGAGGGGCACTAATCACCGCAGCCTACTCGCTTTATATATTCTTAACAATTCAACGAGGCCCACTTCCATCCCACATCTCCGCCCGAGACCCCTCTCACTCTCGAGAGCACCTATTAATCACCCTACACCTTTTACCCTTACTACTTCTCATCACAAACCCAGAACTAGCCTGAATCCTTTTTTAACGTGGACATAGTTTAACAAAAACGTCAGATTGTGATTCTAAAGACAAAGGTTAAAACCCTTTTGCCCACCGAGAAAGACTTGCCAGTAATGAAAACTGCTAATTTTTATCCCCTTGGTTGAATTCCAAGGCTTTCTCGCATGCTTCTAAAGGATAACAGTTCATCCATTGGTCTTAGGAACCAAAAACTCTTGGTGCAAATCCAAGTAGCAGCTGTGCATTACTCCTCAACTACAATAACGTCAAGCATGCTCATTGTTTTTGTCTTACTAACATTTCCTGTAATATCAACCATTACACCTTCTCCCCTAGAGTCAAACTGAGCTTTAACTAAAGCCAAAACAGCCGTGAAACTAGCTTTTTTTGTAAGCCTTCTCCCTTTATTCCTATTTCTTCACGAAGGGGCCGAAGCAATCACAACTAGCTGAACCTGAATAAGCATTTCAACCTTCGACATTAATATTAGTTTCAAGTTCGACCTTTACTCCACCATTTTTACCCCCATTGCCTTATATGTAACTTGATCAATTCTAGAATTTGCTTACTGATATATACATGCCGACCCTAACATTGACCGCTTTTTTAAGTACTTACTAATTTTCCTTATCACCATAATCATTTTAGTGACAGCAAACAATATACTCCAATTATTTATTGGCTGAGAAGGTGTGGGCATTATATCTTTTTTACTTATTGGCTGGTGATATGGACGAGCCGATGCAAACTCTGCTGCACTTCAAGCAGTTCTCTATAACCGAGTAGGGGATATCGGTCTTATTTTAGCCATAGCATGAATCGCAACAAACCTTAACTCTTGAGAAATACAACAAATATTTTTCACCGCTAAGAGCTACGACATAACCCTCCCCCTCCTAGGACTAATCCTTGCCGCCACTGGCAAATCCGCTCAATTTGGCCTTCACCCCTGATTGCCCTCGGCAATAGAAGGTCCTACACCGGTCTCTGCCCTACTACATTCCAGCACAATAGTGGTCGCAGGCATTTTTCTTCTCATCCGTATAAGCCCTTTAATAGAAACAAACTCTACCGCACTAACCACTTGTCTCTGCTTAGGTGCTTTAACTACCTTATTCACTGCAACCTGTGCCTTAACACAAAATGATATTAAAAAAATCGTCGCATTTTCCACATCCAGCCAGCTAGGCCTTATAATAGTAACCATCGGCCTCAATCAGCCTCAACTTGCTTTTTTCCACATCTGCACCCACGCTTTTTTTAAGGCCATACTTTTCCTATGCTCAGGCTCTATTATTCATAGCCTGTCCGATGAACAAGACATTCGAAAAATAGGAGGCATGCACCACCTCGCCCCCTTTACCTCCTCTTGCCTAACTATCGGCAGCTTAGCTCTCACAGGCACACCTTTTCTGGCAGGATTTTTCTCCAAAGACGCCATTATTGAGGCACTAAACAACTCGTATTTAAACGCCTGGGCCTTGCTTTTAACTCTTTTAGCCACCTCTTTTACAGCCGCCTACAGTCTGCGCATTATTTTTTTCGTATCATTAGGCCACCCCCGATTTACAACCTTACCCCCTATTAATGAAAACAACCCCGCACTAATAAACGCAATTAAACGACTAGCTTGAGGAAGCATTGTTGCAGGCCTTCTTATTGCTTATAACATAACCCCCTCAAAAACCCCTATTATAACCATACCTCTTTTCTTAAAACTTCAAGCCCTTATTGTTTCTATCCTAGGACTACTAATTGCACTAGACCTTGCCTCAATCACCTCCCAGCAATTCAAAACTACACCCCAAACCACCACACACCACTTCTCAAATATACTAGGGTTCTTTCCTTTAATTATTCACCGCTTAGTTCCAAAATCTAATCTAAGCCTGGGACAAACCATTGCCAGCCAAGTAATCGACCAAACCTGATTAGAAAAAGCAGGCCCTAAAGGAATTGCTTCCCTCACTATACCTTTAATCTCCACAACAAGCAACATACAACAAGGCATAATCAAAACCTTTCTCTCTTTTTTCCTTCTCACTTTGGTCCTAGCTATATTCCTTCTCCTTATTTAAACTGCTCGAATCGTGCCTCGACTCAGACCCCGAGTTAACTCTATCACTCCAAACAACGTTAAAAGAAGGACCCCAGCAGAAACAATCAAACACCCCCCACCTGAAGAATACATTCATGCAATCCCCACCGTATCAGCTTGCACAACACAACGATCAGAACACACCTCTACTGAAACAAAAAAACTTTCGAACCCCTCTTTTCAAAACCAAATAGCAGCTACAACTAATCCTAAAGCATAAAACAACACTGTTACTAAAACAGGAAGGTCTCCTCAATTTTCCGGATATGGTTCAGCAGCAAGCGCAGCCGAGTATGCAAACACAACCAACATTCCTCCCAAATAAATTAAAAACAAAACCAAAGACAAAAAAGGGCCCCCATGTCCAACCAACACACCACATCCACATCCGGCAGCCACCACCAGCCCTAAAGCTGCAAAATAAGGTGAGGGGTTTGAAGCTACCCCAGCCAAGCCAATAACCAACCCAATCAAAAAAACGGATATAAGATAGATCATTAATTCCTGCCAGGAATTTAACCTGGGCCAATGACTTGAAAAACCACCGTTATTACTTAACTACAGGAACCTTAATGACAAGTCTTCGTAAGACCCACCCGTTATTAAAAATTGTCAATGACGCTGTAATTGACCTCCCAGCACCAACCAACATCTCAGCATGATGAAACTTTGGCTCTCTTTTAGGCCTTTGCCTCGCCACCCAAATTCTTACAGGCCTATTTCTTGCTATACACTACACCGCTGACATTGCCACCGCTTTTTCTTCTGTCGCACACATTTGTCGAGATGTTAATTACGGTTGACTAATTCGAAACATACATGCCAACGGTGCCTCCTTCTTTTTCATTTGTATTTACCTACATATCGGACGAGGTCTTTATTATGGCTCTTACCTTTATAAAGAAACATGAAATGTCGGAGTAATTCTCCTTCTTTTGGTAATAATAACCGCCTTCGTAGGCTATGTTCTCCCCTGAGGACAAATATCTTTCTGAGGGGCCACAGTCATTACAAACCTTTTATCCGCCTTTCCTTATATTGGAAGTGCACTTGTTCAATGAATTTGAGGCGGTTTCTCCGTAGATAATGCTACCCTTACCCGATTTTTTGCATTCCACTTTCTCCTTCCATTTATTATTGCAGCTATAACCATAGTTCACCTCATTTTCCTCCACGAAACTGGGTCAAACAACCCAACAGGATTAAACTCAGACATGGACAAGATTTCATTTCATCCATATTTTTCCTACAAAGATCTTCTAGGCTTCGCAATCTTACTCATTGCACTTATCTCCCTAGCACTTTTCTCACCAAACTTACTAGGGGACCCAGACAACTTTACTCCAGCCAACCCCTTAGTTACCCCCCCTCATATTAAGCCTGAATGATACTTTCTGTTTGCTTACGCTATCTTACGATCCATCCCCAATAAACTGGGGGGAGTCCTTGCCCTTCTTTTTTCAATTCTTGTTCTCATAGTTGTACCAATTCTCCACATTTCCAAGCAGCGGGGCCTAATATTTCGCCCACTTACACAATTCCTGTTTTGAGTACTAGTCGCAGACGTCATTATCCTTACATGAATCGGAGGAATACCAGTAGAGCACCCCTTTATCATCATTGGACAAATTGCTTCCTTCCTTTACTTCCTGACCTTTCTGGTCCTATTTCCCATAGCAAGCTGAGCCGAAAACAAAGCCCTTCAATGACAATGCATTAGTAGCTCAGAGTCAGAGCATCGGTCTTGTAAACCGAACGTCGAGGGTTAAACTCCCCCCTACTGCCAACATCAAAGAAAAGGGTCTTTCACCCCTATTCCTAGTCCCCAAAACTAGGGTTTTAATTAAACTATTCTTTGACCTATACAATGGTGAAAACCTCATATCATTATACTTAAACCCCTGCGCCCACAAATATGAGGGCTTGTAAACATCTATGTATTAACACCATTATTCCCTTTAAATGCATAATACATCATATGTATGTATTATCCCCATAGATTTATACAAAAGCATAAAAATGAATGTTTAAAAACATATTAATGTTTAATCAACATAATACAGTTTATAAACCAGGGAGTGTACGAAATACATATTATTAAGGTTTGACCAAAGCATTCGATGGTTTAGAAGACACTTATTTCTTTAGGCAGAGACGAGATTTAAGACCGACCACGAATAAACTCATTGAACAAAGATATACCAGGACCCAACATCCTATTGAGTTTACCATCTTAATGTAGTAAGAGACCACCATCAGTTGATTCCTTAATGCATCCTACTCCTGAAGGTGAGGGACAAAAATCGTGGGGGTTTCACCCAGTGAATTATTACTGGCATTTGGTTCCTATTTCAGGGCCATAAATTGAATAACCCCCCTAACTTTTATTGAAACTTGCATAAGTTAATGGTGGCAACCATCCTACTCGTTACCCACCTAGCAAGCAGCTTTCTAGGGGGTCAGGGGTTCTCTTTTTTTTCTTCTCCTTTCATTTGGCATCTCACAGTGAACACAAATAATAGTGAATAAGGTGGAACATTTTCCTCGCAAGGGTAATAGGTATGAATGATTTTAAATATAAATAGAAGAATTGCATAACTGATATAAAGGCATAAATAGCTCAAATTTCCCCTAAAGAGTCATTCAATCACCCCCTCTTAGAATTTTTTCGAGTTTATGCCCCCTTACCCCCAGAAGTCCTAAAACAACCATGTTTTAATAAACATCTGAAATAAAATTACAGCCCCTAAAACTTCCCTCTATAACAAAATTTATACAATATATACTTCTTTATAATAATACTATTTATGGCCCTTTCATTTCCTTTTACTACAAACTCATCCATATTTTACATTATATTATAATATTTATTATTATAAGAGTATGCAAACACGCATATTTACCCCTTATCTATATATCACTTATACAATATATACTTCTTTATAATAATACTATTTATGGCCCTTTCATTTCCTTTTACTACAAACTCATCCATATTTTACATTATATTATAATATTTATTATTATAAGAGTATGCAAACACGCATATTTACTCTTTTATTTTAACCAACAA